AGGCTTTTTTTTTTCTACCGAGATAAAACAAGATGTCGATGTCTATAGTAAACTAAAGTCATCGTTTAATATTCAATTTTGCTTCAATCTCGATTAGACAAAACAAATACAAAATTGAAGATTTAGTTACGATTAGAAATAAGCTTTTCTGTCTTTATCCATAGATTCTTTACTCATACTTATTCAATTGAAAGTCAAAAATTATGTTTCGTAATCTTAATAATCCAATTCCAATTTTTCAATTTCTAATTGACTTTTGGATACAAATCACGAGAATGTATATTATTCCTCAAAATTCTTATTGAGAGGTCAAGGATTTAATCCTTTTTAGAAATAAAGTTTTTGATCGGGATATATTATATGCCGAAGATCCCTTAACTTTTTGGATTATCATAGAACGAATCACACTTTTACCACTAAACTATACCCGCTATGATGCGATTATTGTATAGAAATGAATCTTTTGTCGAGTAAAAGGACGGGACCTGATCCTGGTAGGATCATAAAAGAATCACGAAAAGTATAGCGTTGATATTGTATTTCTTCTGATATTGTTATTGTATTTCTTCATGGACCCAACGAGATTAGGGAAAAAGGACTCGTTGACTTTATATCATTTGATCTATAGGATAGGAATGGAAATAGTCCTCTTTCTGATTGTTTCAATAACAAGTATTTTGTTTTCGAATCAAATAAACAATTTTATCTAATATTTATCTAAAAAATTTCTAATACAATTTTTTTTTCAACAAGAATGGCCCGTGACACGGGCCAGGTTGTGAAAATAACATTTTTGGACAAAAAAAAATAATAAAATAAAACTATATAAAACCAAAAAACTACACAATACAATAATTATCTATTCCAAACAAAATTATCGTATATATTTTTTTATAGTTATAGATATTTAGATTATTGAGATTGTATATTAGAGGCTTTGTTTTTTTAAGCTTTACTTATTTAACTTTAACATAGTAATTATTTTAAATTGGGAGAGATGGCTGAGTGGACTAAAGCGTCGGATTGCTAATCCGTTGTACGAATTATTCGTACCGAGGGTTCGAATCCCTCTCTTTCCGGTTTCATTGATGATTTGGTATTTTTTATCTTTTAAATTTATCAAACCTTTTTGCTTTATTTATTTAGTTAATAGTTAAAGATCAAAATGTAGTAATAGTTATAGTTAGAGATCAAAATGTAGAAATGTAGATATAGTTAAAATGCTAAGAACATTGAAAAATTAAGCAAGGAAAAAGCCGTATTTTTCTTTTTGTTTTGATTTTATTCTTCACCTTCACGTCCAGGATTACGCCTTGGATCATTAGATAAAAACCCGAAGATGAAGAGAGAAACAAAGAATATCACTACTGTATAAACAAAGAGTTTGAGAGTAAGCATTAGACAATCTCCAAGATCTTTTTTTGGTTTGGAAAAAATAAAGAAAATAGATTCTCTATATATCATATTTTATATCATATTTTGACACAAAGAAATAAAGCAGTTTCTAGAAATTTTTAGAAAGAGCAAATAATTTTTCTAAATTCATTTTGAATATAGAGTTGAGTCTTTCATTGCAAATTTTTTTATCCCCACAATTCGATATTGCGGGGTACTCTACTAGACTAGGTTTTTTTTCAATGACATGAAAAAAAGCTCAGAATGGGGAAATCAGATAATCCAGATTTTTCATGTCTATACAATAAACTTATACTATAAAAACTTATCCGATCTTATATCTTATTAAGTACTATAATTTTGTTTATCGAATAAATTATAAATTATTTGAGGATAGTATTAAAGATCTCATCGAAAACTTACAGCCGCTTGCCAAACAAAAGCTAATAGAAAAAAGAACAGAGGGATTATTGGCATAACATCCACGACCGGGTTCAAAAAGGCGTAGGCTTCGGGCAATTTTGTAAAGAAAAAATTGCTTGAATTTGAATAAAGGGTAGAACCGATGCAAATCAAACTAAAAATATTAAGCATAACAAACATTTTGTTCTTGAAGAGAATTTCATTTTGATTGAATTTGAGTTATTAATAGGTTATTGATATTAATGGGTTATTGATATAAAAATTGATATTTTTTAAAGTATCAAGTAATAAATAAAGAAGTAAGGTAGACCAAAAACTTTAAACTTACCCAATCAAAAATCCTTCAATTCTTAACTAAAAAAAGAATAGAAGAAATCATATTTTCATACAATATCTTAATAGAATTCTATATTATGATCAACAAATTCAGTGAATTGACGAAGAACCAATACCAATAGTAGTGTTTATTTGTGTTGAATCAAAATATAAATGGGGCGTAGCCAAGTGGTAAGGCAACGGGTTTTGGTCCCGCTATTCGGAGGTTCGAATCCTTCCGTCCCAGAACATCCCCAATTTTATATATAAAAATATGTCTTTGTGAACAACCCTCTCTCTATGTAAGAGCATAATAAAGGCAATTTTGGTTTTTTATTTTAACTAATCTTCATTGCAGATATTTTTCTCAACACATTTACATTCATATTGACAACAGTGTATCAAATAAATATAATTCGATCTGGGCAATTAGATTTTAGTTTCGGATCTATTTATCTCTTTATTTTAGTCTTTCAGTTTTTATAAGTTTTTTTATATATTTTATATCTTTTACAAAACATAAAAATTTTAAAATATATATATATAAATATAAAATATATATAATTATAAAATTTATAATAAAAAGAATAAAATAGAAAATTTATAAAATAAAAGCAAACAACTTCTAAAATAAAATATAGAAAATAAAGCAAATCCAGTATATTAAGAAATATGATATACATATATATTTCATCCATGAGAAATTTGTAAATCATATAAATTTGACCTTATCTACATATAAATTTGATACATATAAATTTGACTTTATCTTTCTTTTTTTTATTTAATTTATTATTAAATTTTTTAATGATGATTCTATTTTTTTTATGATAATTATATCTACATAACGTAATTTTTTTGGGGGGGGGTTGCTAACTCAATGGTAGAGTACTCGGCTTTTAAGTGCGGCTAACGTCTTTTACGCATTTGTATGAAGAAAGAAATTCGTCCATACCTTGGTATAGTTTGTAAGACCACGACTGATCCTGCTGAAAGGAATGAATGGAAAAAATAGCATGTCGTATTAATGGAGAATTCTGAGAAATTTTTTTGGATCGGTTCCAAACCTTGTTTGAATTCTTGGTGCGGAACATAAAACGAAAAAAAAATTATAATATAATATTTCTATTATTAAAGTGGGTCTGAGTTAATAAATGGATAGAGTTATACGGCTCTAATTATCGGGAAACAAAAAAGCAACGAGCTCCCGTTCTTAATTTGAACGATTTTCCGATCTAATTGGACGTTAAAAATAGATTAGTGCCCGCGCGGAAAGGCTTTTCCATGAATGGATTTTCCATTTTTTTAATAAATCCTAACTATATTGTCATTCTCCACTGTGAGGGGAATCAAATGTGTAGAAGAAAGAGTATATTGATAAATAACTTTTTTTTTTCCAAAATCAAAAGAGCGATTGGCGTGAAAAAATAAAGGATTTCTAACCATCTTCTTATCCTATAATCAACATAAATCGATTCGATGGAACAAAGAGAAAATAGAGAATCCGTTGATGAATTTGCCAATTTCTGAAGTATCTATTCTTTTCTTATTATACTTTTTTGTTTTTACTGTATCGCACTATGTATTATTGAATAACCCCCAAAATCTCCTATCTTTGCTTCAATTAAATTGAATTTCAAATGAAAATAGAGAAATACAAAAGATATTTCGAACTAGATCGGTCTCGAAAAAATGACTTCCTATACCCACTTATCTTTCGGGAGTATATTTATACATTTGTTCGTGATCATGGTTTAAATAGATCCATTTTGTTGGAAAATAGGGGTTATGACATTAAATCTAAATCAAGTTTATTAGTTGTAAAACATTTAATTACTCGAACGTATCAACAGAATCATTTGATTTTTTCTGTTAATGATTCGAACCAAAATCCACTTTTTAGGTACAACAAGAATTTGCATTCTCAAATGCTCTCGGGGGGGATTGCAGTCATTGTAGAAATTCCATTTTCCCGACAATTAGTATCCCTTTTAGAAAGGTCAGAAATTGTAAAATCTCATAATTTACAATCACTTCATTCAATATTTCCTTTTTTAGAGAGTAAGTTTCCACATTTAAATTATGTGTCAGATGTACTAATACCTTACCCTATTCATCTAGAAAAATTGGTTCAAACACTTCGTTACTGGGTGAGAGATCCCTCCTCTTTGCATTTATTACGACTCTTTCTTCATGAGTATTGGAATTTGAACAGTCTTTTTATTCCAAAGAAATCTATTTCCATTTTTGCAAAGGATAATCCAAGATTATTCTTGTTCTTATATAATTTTCATGTATATGAATACGAATCTATTCTCTTCTTTCTTCGTAACCAATCCTTTCATTTACAATCAACATTTTTTCGAGTCCTTTTTGAACGAATATATTTCTATGAAAAAATAGAAGATTTTGCTGAAAGCTTTACTAATGATTTTCGGGCAACCCTATGCTTGGTTAAGGATTCTTTCATACATTATTTTCGATATGAAGGAAAATCTATTCTGGCTTCAAAAGATAGGCTTTTTCCGATGAAAAAGTGGAAATATTATCTTGTCAATGTATGTCAATGTCATTTTGATGTGGGGTTTCACCCGGAAAAGATCTATATAAATTCATTATCCAAGCATTCCCTCTCCCTTTTGGGTTATCTTTCAAGTGTATGTCTAAACCCCTTAGTGGTACGGAGTCAAATGCTCGAAAATTCGTTGATAATAGATAATACCATAAATAAACTTGATACAATCGTTCCAATTCTTCCTTTAGTTGAATCATTGTCAAAAATGAAATTTTGTAATGCAATAGGACATCCCATTAGTAAACCGACTCGGGCTGATTCCTCGGATTCTGAGATTATCAACCGGTTTGTT